TTTTCGTGAAATGAGTCTGTTCCTTAGTTGGCGATGATCCCTCTCGCTCTCACTCACGGGTCTCGGATCCTAGTAGCCTGTGGCCCCCCTGACCCCACTCGATTCAAACCAATTATGAAGGGCTACTATAGTCGTTTCACGATCAACATTCGGTACGCACTTCGCTTATTCGCTTATCACAAATTCTACGAGAAAAGCTGGCATACGACGAGTCTAACTTTTTGCTATGAGCCTTAGCGTAAAGATTTGGGAACCTAAAGTGCGCGCTTCAATGAAAAACATGGCACCCAATCTCTACTCTAATTCACGCGGTTCGGTGACGATCTTACTCGACTCGACAAAAGCATCGATCATCACATAATACGAAATCAGTCTCGATCTGTCTTGATTGGGACTTTGACTTCCAGTTCAAAGTGAGGCGCGTTTAGTAGCCCTTTTTCCTTCCAGTCTAGGTAGTGGCTTTTCCTGACTTTTGAAAGACAGAACCATGTACGCCTTAGTGACTCCTTTAGGTCCGTTAAGGTGAGTGTAACGAAGGGACCCCCACGGAGCGGTCAGGGGCTTGAGAGGGAATAGGGGTGAAACGGCTTGAGTGTCGGTGTTGGCAGTGGCTTTCCCAGGCCTGTCTCCCTCTGTTGACAATCCTTATCCATTTTCTTCAAAAAATCAAGAAAGAATGAAGTAATGAAAGAGGAAGAGAGGAGAGACACGAATACCAGAGCTTCCGAGTCAGTTCTGTACCGGCTGGCTAGTTGACTCCCTCTTTCCTTCTGTTTTTTACTTTTAGAATGGAGTTCCGTCAGGCTTGGCATAATTGCCGTAGGATCATTTAATAATGATATGTGATCCTCTCTTGATTCAGGAGACGGGGAAGACTTTTGGTAGCGAATAGTTATCCAGTTTCTTTAGGTTTGGAACCCTTGTCTTTCTTCCATACCGAGGGTGCTTCTGGTGTGGGTGATCCCAACCATTTCGATTTTCGTAGCTTGGCAGGAAATGGATTAGCAAACTCTTTCACTTTGACGAAAGTACTGTGTTAGGCCATGCCGTTTGATAGGCTCTAGCAAATGAGCGGATTTTCTTACATGACGATTTCCAAAGATGTTAGACCTATGAGCGGGCAATTGGTGATTTCAAAATTTTGTACACCGATCTCTCATCTTTCTCGCATAGGCATGTTGTTGGTTGCTTCCCGTGTACGGAGGTAAGCGTTTTCGCTTGTGATCTTTGTACTGGTTAGGGTTGCTTGTCAAATCGGGGCTTGTTTTTAATTACACAGTTAATTTTTTTTGGTACCTGACTACACGGAATTAGACCTAAGTAGGCGCCTCAAGCGATTCGACATACCTGACGTTTTGAAGCTGCAAGAAAACTCCTGACTCAACTATAATATAGAAAGGCGTGGAGTTAGCGCTTTTGACTTACTTATCTTATAGGGTAGGGAGCGCGAGGCGCTAAAGCATGCGAATCAAGCCCCTTGACTTTACTAGTAACTAGTAGGGGCGCTAGTGCGCCCTGTAGTTTTGAAGCTTTAATAAAGTGCATCTTTTTTTGATGCTTTTTTATGAACGGAAATGGACGGTGAATTGAATTTGTTCCAATGGTAAAAAAGAGGATTGAATTTACTTGCTTTCAGCTTGAATGGGCAGCTAGCCTCTTCCTTGGGCGCTTATGGGAATGAAAGGGCATAAACATACGAATAAGCGGAATCCGCATTAGCAGACACTGGGGAATCCCCAACTAGAGAATGAGCTCTTTCATCCGTCGAAGGAGAAGTCTCATCCGAAGAAACAAGAGATCCCGATTCTGACTAGTCAATGGTTCCGGGTTACCCCGAATCAAGAGATTCTGTTTCTTACTAGCCAACAACAGATGTGGAATGCAGTTAAGCGTGGGGAAGTGTCCTTTGGGTGTGAGGGTCCCACCCGTAGAGCTAAAAGTGCTTCTTTCCGGAAACCACTCCTTTCCTTCTTCGCTTTCGAGTGCGTTGCTTTAGACAATTGTAGCTAGGGTACTCAATTCATTATTCCTTCTTTCCCTGCCCGGTCCCGAGCCTCCTTTCCAGCTCTCTGTCCCTCTTCCTCTCGCCTAAGGGCTTATTGAGGAGTGATGGCTCTCGACTTGTGCGCCGTGCCGTTTCGTATACGTATTTTTGGTTCATTTTTTTTTTTAACTTAGCTTGATTAGCGAGGCGCTTTCTTGAGGGGCAAGGAGTCGCTGCTGCTGCTTTCCGTAGTTTTAGCTGCTTTAGAAACAAAGGATTAAGCTAAGCAAATAGGAGCATTGCATTTCTTTTGCCAAAGGCCAGTGATTGACTAACCGTGTCCTACGGGTGTGATCGACTAGGCTGAGGGACATACATTACAGGAACGGACCGAGAGACTTAGCCGTCGAACGAACCGAGTGCTTTCCTTGTCCGAGATTTCAGTTAGGAGACCAAAGTAGAGGGACGATAGCAAGGATTCAAAGCATCGAACCGAAAGATGTGACCGATGTGACTGAACCGAAGCTCCCATTTCAGATCTGGGCAAGGGTTCGAGGGCAGCTGTTGGAGATGATGCGGGTACTGAAGATGGAGATGCGGATTCAGCTGCGGATGGAGATTCAGGATCTGAGGGATCGGGAAAGGTTGGCTCGTAAGCTGCTGAACTCTCACTCGAGAAGGGCATTAGAAGCGCTTTTAATGCGCATTGATTATGGGCGGCAGTGGGTGAGGAAGGAAGTGATCGAGAATAGAAGCCGACAGCCGATTCGCTGACATATTCTTTTCCAACGGACAATTCCACAACGGAGGATTTGCCAACAGACGATTCGCCAACTAATGAATATCCAACTGATTCGCCAACATATTCTGTTTCTCACGAAACAAGAGATCCAGTTTCTCACGAATCTGAGGCGGAATGAGAATGTTTTTCAGCAGAAGGTGTTCAGTCTCTTTGCTTGTTTGCTTGACTCCCTGACTACCGTTTGCGTTGAGAGCGAGGACCGAGATAGGGAAGTGCATTAAGCCTACGCTAGGCAATTGGACGAGACTCTTACTGGGACTATTCTATTCCACTCTTGATTGACTGACCGATACAAGGGACTATTCCACCTTGGTGCATTCCTGACCTGACTTGGTATTCTCTTCAGTCGGAGAAGACTGGCTACCTACAGTAAGTTGAGAGGATAGCATAAGCTAAGCAGCCAAAGCAGAGTAGGCAGCGAAGGAAGCCGTCTCCTTATTCACTAGACTTTCAGTAAAACAATGACTATTGCTGCCCGGGTTATAAGGAAAAGACTCTATCAACAGATGACAGAGCTAACTTGGACAGCTTGAAGGACAGGTTTTGATCCGTGTGCCGAGTCTGATCTTTTCTTTCGTGTGATGGATGAAACTCAGTTTCCCATTGAAAATGAGTGTGACAAGGGCGCCGATCCAGCCGGTATCGAGAGCTCTAATGATCATGGCGATGAAGCAAACTAGGTAACCTTCAGAGGCCTGGCCTACTTGCCCCCTCAAGTCAAGTTAGTGCTATGTACGTCATACATACTAGGCGAAACCACCAGACCAAATGGTAGAATACTTCGGGTGCACAAGTAGCTTAATCCTGATTCAATTAGGGCTTAGGTGCTTAGTTGCGAGTCTCCTGCCGAGCCTCTTCCTTGTTCCTTAGGCTGCCCCTTGAGGGCGCATTAATGAGTCGATGCTGTTACGGCTTTACGAGGTGGAGATATCTAGGATTGAATTCCTGTGGATTGATGTAGCTTTCATTCTGAGGTAGCTCTTTCGAGAGCTTCCTTGACAGCTCGTGTGTAATCGAATTCTGGTTAGAGGGTCTTATCTTACTATTTCCTTGCTAGAAGCACTACCGGAACGCTTTGAAGTCTCGCAAACTCCATTGCTTTGCTTGAGCGAACCACTATGCGTGGCTGCTTATGGCGCTTAAAAAGTGGCATAATTTAGTTACGAATGAGATTCTTAATACCTTTGTTTAGGGAAGGAAAATGGGCTACGAAGCCTCTGTTCAAAAGTAGCTCGGGTGCAAAGCAAAAGTAAGTAGAAAAAAACCGGTAGTCTGCTAGCGCTAATACTAGGCCTTCCGTTCCGATTCAAGCTTTCCTTTCTTATGGTATGGAGCAGGGAATGTTCTCTTATGTCTATTCCTTTGATACGTCTCCAGACGCCGGCGGATGAAACTCTTCTTAATTCAGATTCGGCGCCTGAAACGGCTTCTGATTTGGCTTACGATTCGGATTCGAATGGAGATGCTACTTCGGGAAATGCTATTGAGGGTTCCAAACCTATGACTATAGAGGGTATACTTGATGAGATGAGCTATGAGATGGGGATATATTCCTACCCTTATTCAAGCGAAGTGAAACGGGTTGCTTGCTCGTTGGTTACGATTTCAAATACATACGATCGAGAGCGGGGGCAATCGGAGATTGGGAGATGGCTTTCGAAAATGAATACGAATAGGAGGCTTCCTATATTGCTTCCGGAACCATGAATAAACTGACGAATGCTGGCTTGCTTGGCTTTCGAAAGAAGGTAAAGGAAGGGCCGGTGTAGATTGCTTCCTTTCCTTGTGGTGCAGTTGCTGTTTCGGCTGCTCCCCTGTGGTCGCATAGCGCAGCGTCGAAGTGGATTTGATAGCGACCGGAAAGAGAAAGACATGGATCGAGAGATTAGGCCTCGACAGCAAAGAGCAGCGACTGACTTCTTGCCAAAGTGAGCTTTTCGGCCGTATGATTCCGAAATAATAAGCCCGGGCGGGCATTAAACACCCCATTAAACAGGCGCTATCGCTGAGTCACTGAATAGAAAAAAGGAAAGGTTAGGCGTTTTGTCCGGGAACAGAGCGTCCAATCCAAGGACTACAGGACGGCGAAGGGCTTAGTACCATACCAGGTAAGCTGGGGGAGCGCCCAATCCAAGGTTCTTTCTCTTTAGGCGTGAAGGACTATGAGTTCAGGCTTGTTCCCGACGAAAAAAGAAGAACCTTCCGATCCAACGA